AGAAGTGCGTTCGGTTGATTCAATATCGATGAATCTAAAAAAAAGGATTGAGGGATGGAACGAACGTATAACAAGAATTCTTGGAATGCCGTGGGCATTCTTGATTGGTGCTGAGCTAACTATCGTGCAAAGTCGTATCTCTTTGGTTAATAAGATTCAAAAGGTTTATCGATCCCAGGGGGTGCAGATTCATAATAGGCATATAGAAATTATTGTACGTCAAATAACATCAAAGGTGTTGGTTTCCGAAGATGGAATGTCTAATGTTTTTTCACCCGGAGAACTAATTGGATTGTTGCGGGCGGAGCGGATGGGGCGCGCGCTGGAAGAGGCGGTTTGTTACCGAGCTCTCTTATTGGGAATAACTCGAGCATCTCTCAATACTCAAAGTTTCATATCTGAAGCGAGTTTTCAAGAAACTGCTCGAGTTTTAGCAAAAGCAGCTCTTCGGGGCCGAATCGATTGGTTGAAAGGCCTGAAAGAAAACGTTGTCTTGGGGGGTATGATACCCGCCGGTACCGGATTGAAAGGATTAGTATTTCCTTCAAAACAACATAACAGGGGCCCTTTGGAAACAAAAAAAAACAATATATTCGCGGTGGAAATGAGAGATATTTTGTTTCACCACCGAAAATTCTTTGATTCTTTTCTTTCAAAGAATTTCCACGATAGACCAGAACAATGATTTATTAGGATTTAATGATTCCTAAGGGCAGGTTTCTCTTTTTGACTATCTGTATTTGGTGCAGTCATTTGAGTTGGTAATCAAAATAATACGCAATAGAAAAGACTAAAGACTAATGGCTTATTTGTCGATCTACGGCCAATCTATGGTAGAAGAGAAGGTTCCATCGGAACAATTATTTATTTCAATTTCAGGGGGTCCCTGTCTCTTAAAAAAGGGGGTTGGGGAGAAATGACAAGAAGATATTGGAACATTAACTTGGAAGAGATGCTGGAGGCGGGAGTTCATTTTGGGCATGGTACTAGGAAATGGAATCCTAAAATGGCACCTTATATTTCTGCAAAGCGTAAAGGTATTCATATTACAAATCTTACGAGAACTGCTCGTTTTTTATCCGAAGCCTGCGATTTGGTTTTTGATGCAGCAAGTAGGGGAAAACAATTTTTGATTGTTGGTACAAAAAATAAAGCAGCTGATTCAGTAGCATGGGCTGCGATAAAGGCCCGATGTCATTGTGTTAATAAAAAATGGCTTGGCGGGATGTTAACGAATTGGTCCACTACAGAAACGAGACTTCAGAAGTTCAGGGACTTGAGAATGGAACAAAAGGCGGGAAGACTCAACCGCCTTCCGAAAAGAGATGCGGCTGTGGTGAAAAGACAATTATCCCGCCTGCAAACATACCTAGGCGGGATTAAATATATGACAGGGTTACCCGATATTGTAATCATCGTTGATCAGCATGAAGAATATACGGCTCTGCGCGAGTGTATCACTTTGGGAATTCCAACAATTTGTTTAATCGATACAAATTGTGACCCAGATCTTGCAGATATTTCGATTCCGTCGAATGATGATGCTATATCTTCAATCTGTTTAATTCTTAACAAATTAGTATTCGCAATTTGTGAAGGCCGTTCTAGCTATATAAGAAATCCTTGATTAAGATTAATAATAAGATAACTAACTTTTCCTTCGAAAATCCGATAGATTTCTGGAATCTGGAATCGATTATTATATTTATGAATTTTTTTAAATAGATAAAAATAACTGGGGATATTATGTGATTAGTTAGTATTCAAATTTTGATATTGCAAATATCCAACTCAAGTAGACAAAGAAATAGTTGAATCAAAATAATTTTGTTTAAAGTTCTATTTTTTCAGAGGACAATATGAATGTGCTATCATGTTCCATTAACACACTAAAAAAGGGGTTATACGATATATCCGGTGTAGAAGTAGGCCAACATTTCTATTGGCAAATAGGGGGTTTTCAAGTCCACGGCCAAGTACTTATTACCTCTTGGTTTGTAATTGCTATCTTATTAGGTTCAGCTACTATAGCTCTTCGGAACCCACAAACCATTCCGACTGGGGGTCAGAATTTCTTCGAATATGTTCTTGAATTCATTCGGGATGTGAGTAAAACGCAAATTGGAGAAGAATATGGCCCCTGGATTCCTTTTATTGGAACTATGTTTTTATTTATTTTTGTTTCTAATTGGTCGGGAGCTCTTTTACCTTGGAAAATCATAGAATTACCTCAGGGAGAGTTAGCCGCACCTACGAATGATATAAATACTACGGTTGCTTTGGCTTTACTCACGTCAGTGTCATATTTCTATGCAGGTCTTAACAAAAAGGGATTAAGTTATTTCGGGAAATATATTCAACCAACCCCGGTTCTTTTACCCATTAACATCTTAGAAGATTTCACCAAGCCCTTATCACTTAGTTTTCGACTTTTCGGAAATATCTTAGCGGATGAATTAGTAGTTGTTGTTCTTGTTTCTTTAGTACCTTCAGTAGTTCCTATCCCTGTCATGTTCCTTGGATTATTTACAAGTGGTATTCAAGCTCTTATTTTTGCAACTTTAGCCGCGGCTTATATAGGTGAATCTATGGAAGGCCATCATTGAAATAGTTTTTTTTAGCTTAGTACAAAGCAATGTATGTACAGCTAAAGGTGATTTACTTAAGGAATAGAAATATACAAGACTCTATATACGATAGAAAGCAATAGGAACAAAAAATCTCAAATTACGATATTAGGGGAGTTGTAAAAAAAGGAAAGAGATCTTTGAGATCTTTTTCCTAAAATTATCCTTTCATCCACTTAAGATGCTACCTTTTCGACGAATATTGGCCTTCTATATATTATATATATTTATTATATATTGGTCGGTCGGCCAATTTTCTTATTCAAATTCTGATTTGAATTAAGATATATGTTTACAACGTGTGATTAAATAAAAAAACGGTAATAAGGGATTCTACTTTACAGTTGGTTTTATTCAACAATTGACCATAAAAATTTTAATAAATTGCACGAACTTAGATCAATCAAATAATTTTTATGCAATAATTCGCGTTAATCAATTTTATTAGTCCATTTAGAATGTATTCAGGTGGACTAATGATAAATAAATACGAATACAGCAGAAAAGGGGGGGATTCCTAAAAAACGAATGGGTTCGAGAACCCAATTAAATCTAATGGTTTACGTTATGGAAGAAAGACATGTATATGTGATATTAGATATTGACTAGTTATATATGAACTAAAGATATATTTTATTTTCCGCACTACCGTGTGTGGGTTCAAATAGAAGTTCTCTCATATCGTTGTGGCTGTGAATTCGCTGAATAAAGAGATGAAATCAAGAAAAGATGAAAGAATTGAAATAAGAGTTCGGAATCACGAAATGGAAGAACGAATATGAATTCACAAAAACTCTGCGGGATAGAAACGAAAAACTAGATATCGAAGTAGGTCGAATTATTCAATAATATTCTTACTTAAATTCGAAGTTCTTAGTTACTTCGACTGGATGTATCGATAGAATAATTAAGTCATAATTCATTGGCTGATTGTATCATTAACCATTTTTTTGTTGGTACGAGGGACTTATCATGAATCCACTGATTTCTGCTGCTTCCGTTATTGCTGCTGGATTGGCTGTAGGGCTTGCTTCTATTGGACCTGGAATTGGTCAAGGGACTGCTGCGGGTCAAGCCGTAGAGGGTATCGCGAGACAGCCCGAGGCAGAGGGAAAAATACGAGGTACTCTATTGCTTAGTCTAGCTTTTATGGAAGCTTTAACGATTTATGGATTGGTTGTAGCATTAGCACTTTTATTTGCGAATCCTTTTGTTTAATCTTAGAAAAATACATATTTTTCCTATTTTATTGCCTTTGACTTGTCGTTTGCTTTTTCAAATTAGATCAAGATTTCCCTCCTACAATTCCTTATTCTTTGAGAAAATAACCTATGGGAAGGGCTGATTTGCAGATGAGGCATTAGCATACCGACTCTCTTTCATCCTTCCCGCCCGTAGTCAAGAGAAGCTCTTTTTTTGAGGTGTTGCAACAACCAAGGAGTGGTTTATACTTTATAACACAACTCGAGTCTTTTCTGACTTGATTTCAAAAAAAATAATAAATAAAAAGGGCAAAGTGAGAGAAAAAGAATTCTGGTCGATTTTTTAGTCAAGGGGAAATTATATGAAAAATGTAACCGATTCTTTCGTTTCTTTGGGCCACTGGCCGTCTGCCGGGAGTTTCGGATTTAATACCGATATTTTAGCAACAAATCCAATAAATCTAAGTATAGTTATTGGTGTATTGATCTTTTTTGGAAAGGGAGTGTGTGTGAGTTGTTTATTTCAAGAATAGGCTGGATCCAACCAGCTGTACCCCCTTTTTTCCGTTATAACTGGGAAGGGGAGGTGCATGATCTCTCGAATTACTTCTTAATAAATTATATGTAAGAACCATAACATTTCGCGATTCATTGGCAAATCTACTTTGATTCTCTAGCAACCAATAATGAGGGTCTATTAAGATGGTTAAAGCAAACCGTTTGAAGTCTAGGCGCAGCATAGTACTCTTTCTACCTCTCTGTTAATATAGAGGTGGTTTAAAAAGGAATCTTTTATCAATATAGAACACTCATCTCGATAAAATGATTTGAACCACTTATTCTAAAATTAAAAAAGGGCATTTTCCCTCTTTTATCCAATGCGGAATCGACGACCTATGCCTTAATGTATAAGTAAGAAGCATTTTTTTGGATTTGAACTGAAGAAAAAAAAAGAAACAGCTTTGCTGACAACTACATGTTTTTATTTTGTCAGAAGAGTCCTCCAAGTATTTTGGTTTTGCATTAGATTCTTTTTTTCATTTGAATAAAGAAGAGAGGATAGGCTCATTACATTCATAAAAAACGAGAATTTACTCTAAGTAATTGAGCGTGAGAGCCAAATGAATCGAAAGGTTCATGTTTGGTTCGGGAAGGGATTACGGCAGTTTTT